ACTTTAGGTGGGTTCTATTTTTGGCTATACACACATTTGCACAAATAAACTGTCCAAGACTTATTATTGTAGATGTCTCTTCAAAATAACAATAATTGTGACATAAAAAATACCAATTCAAATTGAATGGATTCAAAATAATGTTATTGCATATGCATGGGTCGGGATTATAAATTTTCCCATTTTCATCCATTGAATAATATTTAATTACTTGAAAAGTCTGTTTTAAATTGTCAAGTTGAAAATAGTTAGTTACCAAAATAGGATTATGAGTTATTAAATGGGAAAACGAATAAGAATTCCCAATTGGATAGACTGATCCTAAAGGGCCCAGCAAATTCCTAATTGTAATTCGGGGATTTTTTTTAATTGATTCTTTTATTCTATTGTGATATTTTACACCGGTGAATGGATCCATTCGAGAACAATTGGATGATAACAAAATTATCAATGATTGGAATTCCTTATTTCTATTCAACAACGTATGAATAGTTCCTTGACTTGGGTTAAGTAATTGTTGAACTCTTACCTTAGAATAGGAAAAAATGGAAGAAAACGGATTGATATTGGTGCAATCTGATCCATTATCAGAGAGCAATCCCGAACCTAGGGGATCAGCCCTTTTTCCGATATCCGAAATAGGGGATTTTGTCAAGTCGATTCTTAGGAAATGTCGAATCAAACCATTTGTCCTTATTTCAATAAAAGATGAACGGACTTCTTTGCTCGAAGAACTTTTTTTTTTTTCTTTATCCCAATTCAATACTAAACAAGTACGGACTAATTGAATACTTGTATCAAAAATTCCTCTATACGAAATTCCTCGAATTGGTTTGCCATTTCCATAAAGGATATAATTTACAACTCGAAGTCGTACATTGTCTCTTTCCTGCAACAGATTGGGGGGGAAAAGTGTTGCTACATTTAGACCGTCCATTAGTTCATATATGACGACAGGTCGAACCAAAACAAAATACCCCTTTTTGCTAGGTGTAATGCGTTGGACATAGATCCAATTTTTCCATTTTTTTAATCCCTTGGAATTTCTTTTTCCTGTTCCTGGCGGTATCGGTATCAAAACGCCGCTATGTCGGGATATCTTATCTGTTTCTCCAGGAAAATGGATATCTCCAGAAAATATTTTCAGTTCAATCCTTTTTTTTTTCCTATCTACCCGAACCAACCCCCCTCCCCGGCTTCGTATATTTAAAGTGATTTGTGTATCAACCCCAATGATACTATTGTTCCGTACCATTATAGAAGAAGATCCGGGTAAGATATGCACTTCCTCGGGAATGAAAAAAAATCGATCTACTTTCATTTGGGATTTTGACTTAAATTCCTTAACCCCTCGATACTCAATCAAATCTTCCTTTTTGACGATTGACTGCATTTCGATAGCCCCATATTTAGTAATTCCCGAGCTCTTTCTTCGATATCGAGGATCATCAAAATAAGAAAGAATACTATTTCTACGAAAAATACCATTTAAGGGAATTTCAATCGAGATACCGAAAGTGGATAGTAATCCGTTTTCGCGTTCGTGAATCGGTTGAAGTGGCATAAGAAATCTATTTCTTCGCCTCTTTGACAATAAATCAGAATTTTCCCGTAAAATGGTCGGATATAGGAGATTACAACGACCAGTACATATGATTCGATTAAAGTCTAAATAATTCTGAATCCTCTCTTTTTTTTTACCATAAAAATCCGAACTAAAGAATTTGTACCTCATAGGGGCGTTAATTACTGAGAGGTTGGAAGAAATATCTCTTCGCTTGACAGAAAGAGAATGCGCGTTCATTTGATCTTGATCCTTATGAAGTGAAAGGGAGACTAGACTCGATCTGCACGGACCTCCCAATAATATCCATAAATGACTTGTTTTTGGTAAAAGATGGATATTACCATATGTAAACTCGGGTGCATGATACACATCGGTACTCCAGTGCATTTCGCCGTCTGAGTCAGAATAAATATGTTTTCGAACTTTCTCTTTAAAATTCAAAGTGGATGTTCCCGCCCGAATCTCAGCAATCACTTGTTCTGATTCTACATATTGATCGTTTTGAATTAAAAGAAAACTCTTTGATGGAATATTCACATTATGTATAATATCTTCACTCTCAATAGTTACATACAAGTCCATAGAGCATAGAAAAGCAGGATGTCCATGACGTGTACGTGTCGGATGAACTAAATCCTTATTGAATTTTATTTTTCCATTATAAGGAGTTCTCACATGTTCCGCAGTACCTCCTGTGAATACTCCGCCGGTATGAAACGTTCTTAATGTTAATTGAGTACCCGGTTCTCCGATCGATTGACCTGCAATAATACCTACGGCTTCTCCCAATTCAACCAGGTCACCATGAGTAGGACTCTGGCCATAACAAAATCGGCAGATCCAAGATGTACTCCTACAGGTAAAGGGGGTTCGAATAGATATTGTTTCGGCGCGAAACGTTATGAATCGATTGACAAGCCCAACCCCAATGTC